CTTGCAGGAAAGGGAGAATTTGCAACTTAGAGTTGTCAAGTATCTCCTTTCTGGAAATGGCAAAACAATTCGAGGAATTTCTGACCCAAGTATTCAATCAGTTCGAACTTGTTTAGTTTTGAATTGGGACCAAGAAAAAAAGGGTTCGTCTAGAGAGGAGATTCATGCTTCCTTTGTTGAAGTAAGAGTCAATGATCTGATTCGAGATTTCCTAAGAATGGACTTAGCGAAGTCCGCGTATAACAGAAAAAGGCATGATCCGGCAGGGTCGGGATTGATCCCCGAGAATGGAGTAGCTTGTAGGAATCTCAAACCTTTTTCTTCCAAGGGAAGGATTCAACAATCACTTAGCCAACATCAAGGAACTAGTTGTACGTTGTTGAGTCGAAATAAGGAATGCCAGTCTTTGATCATTTTGTCATCATCTAATTGTTCTCGAATGGGTCCATTCAACGGTTTGAAATATAACAACAATGGGAGAAAAGAATCAATGAAAAGGAAAAAGGATCTCCGAATTCCAATTAGGAATTCGTCGGGTCCTTTAGGGATTCTGCCGAAAATTGCGCATTTTTCTCCATCTTACCACTTAATAACTCATAATCAGATCGTGGGAAAGAAATATTTGCTCCGTGAAAATTTCAAACAGACTTTCCAAGTACTTCACTATTATTTCATGGATGAAAGTGGGAGAATTTCGAATCCCAATCCATCCAGTAACAGGATTTTAAATCCATTCAATTTGAATTGGGATTCGCTCCAGCCCGCCTATTGTGAAGAGACATCGATAATCATTCGCCTTGGACAGTTGATTTGTGAAAATGTATGTATATCCAAAGATGGACCGCGCCTCAAAACTGGGCAGGTTATAATTGTTCATGTTGACTCTTTAGTAATAAGATCCGCTAAGCCCTATTTGGTTACTCCAGGAACCACCGTTCATGGCCATTATGGGGCAATCCTTTACGAAGGAGATACAATAGCTACATTTCTCTATGAAAAATCGAGATCGAGTGATATAACGCAAGGTCTTCCAAAAGTAGAACAAGGGTTCGAAGTGCGTTCGATTGATTCAAACCTAAAAGAGAGGGTGGAAGGTTGGAACGCATGTATAACAAGAATTCTTGGAATTCCTTGGGGATTCTTGATTGGCGCTGAGTTAACCATAGCACAAAGCCGTATCTCTTTGGTTACTAAGATTCAAAAGGTTTATCGATCCCAGGGGGTGCAAATCCATAATAAGCATATAGAAATGATTGTGCGTCAAATAACATCAAAAGTGTTGGTTTCAGAAGATGGAATGTCTAATGTTTTTTCACCTGGAGAACTCATAGGATTGTTGCGGGCAGAACGAACAGCGCGCGCTTTGGAAGAAGCGATCTGTTATCGAGTTGTCCTAGTGGGAATAACGAGGGCGTCTCTGAATACTCAAAGTTTCATATCTGAAGCAAGTTTTCAAGAGACTGCTCGGGTTTTAGCAAAAGCCGCTCTACGAGGTCGTATCGATTGGTTGAAAGGCCTGAAAGAGAACGTTGTTCTGGGGGGTATGATACCTGTTGGTACCGGATTCAAAGGATTCGTGTACCGTTCAAGGCAACGCAGCAACAGTCCTTTGGAAATGAAAAAGAAGAATCTATTCGGGGGGGAAATAAGAGATATTTTATTCCAACATAGAGAATTATTAGATTCTTGCATCCCAAAGAAAGTCCATGATCCATCCTAATTTGCGGGATTTCATGATTTCTAAGAGCAAATTCATCCCTTTAACTGCACTTTCACTATCTAGTCCGGTTATTCGATTTGGTAATAAAAATAAGGAATAGAAAGGAATTAATGGCTTGGCCCGTGTATCAACGGTCAATCTCCGGTAGAAGGTTCCGTCGGAACAATTCTTTATTTAGGGCACCTAGTCTCTCTAAAAAAAAAAGAGGAAGTGTGGGGAAAAATGACAAGAAGATATTGGAACATCAATTTGGAAGAGATGATGGAAGCAGGAGTTCATCTTGGGCATAAGACTAAGAAATGGAATCCTAGCATGGCACCTTACATCTCTGCAAAGCGTAAAGGGAGGCATATTACAAATCTTACTAGAACTGCTCGTTTTTTATCAGAAGCTTGTAATTTAGTTTTTGATGCAGCGAGTACGGGAAAACAATTCTTACTAGTTGGTACCAAAAAAATAGCAGCTAATTCAGTCGCATCGGCTGCAAGAAGGGCTCGGTGTCATTATGTTAATAAAAAATGGCTCGGTGGGATGTCAACGAATTGGTCCACTACAGAAAGAAGACTTCATACGTTCAGCAATTTGAGAGCGGAACAAAAGACGGGAAGACTCAACCGTCTTCCGAAAAGAGATGCAGCAATCTTGAGGAGACAATTATCTCACTTGCAAACCTATCTGGGTGGGATCAAATATATGACGGGGTTGCCTGATATTGTAATCGTCGTTGATCAGAAAGACGGCTATAAGGCTCTTCGCGAATGTGTCATTTTAGGAATTCCAACGATTTGTTTAATCGATACAAATTGTGACCCGGATCTTGCGGATCTTCCGATTCCAAGCAATGATGACTCTATAGGTTCACTTCGATTCATTCTTAACAAATTAGTCTCGGCCATTTGTGAGGGCCGTTCTAGCTCTATAACAAATCAGTGATTAATAATAAGATAAGTCAATGACTTCGGGAAATATATGGATTTTTGGAATTGGTTCCTTTTCCTGAATCGAAAAAAAGAGAGAAAAATCATTGGGGATTTTCGAAGATTCCTTGGTATCTGAAATACACGATTCAAGTAGGCGAGTCGAGAAAGAGATAGTGGAATCAAAATCATAGTTCTACTTCTGCCAGAGGGCAATATGAATGTTCTACCATGTTCCATCAACACCCTAAAAGGGTTATACGATCTATCCGGTGTGGAAGTAGGCCAACATTTCTATTGGCAAATAGGTGGTTTCCAAGTCCATGCCCAAGTGCTTATTACTTCTTGGGTCGTAATTGCTATCTTAGTAGGTTCAACCACTATAGCGGTTCGAAATCCACAAACCATTCCGACTGACGGTCAAAATTTCTTCGAATATGTCCTTGAATTCATTCGAGACTTGAGCAAAACTCAGATTGGAAAAGAATATGGTCCTTGGGTTCCTTTTATTGGAACTATGTTCCTATTTATTTTTATTTCTAACTGGTCAGGGGCTCTTTTACCTCGGAAAATCATAGAGCTACCCCAGGGGGAGTTAGCCGCACCCACGAATGATATAAATACTACTGTTGCTTTAGCTTTACCCACATCTGTGGCCTATTTCTATGCGGGTCTTACCAAAAAAGGCTTGGGTTATTTCGGTAAATACATTCAACCAACGCCAATCCTCTTACCAATTAACATCCTAGAAGATTTCACAAAACCCCTCTCACTTAGTTTTCGACTTTTCGGAAATATATTGGCGGATGAATTAGTCGTTCTTGTTCTTGTTTCTTTAGTACCTTCAGTGGTTCCTATACCTGTCATGCTCCTTGGATTATTTACAAGTGGTATTCAAGCTCTTATTTTTGCAACTTTAGCTGCGGCTTATATAGGCGAATCCATGGAGGATCATCATTGACTAGCTTTGAAAAGAGTTTTTGCCTTTGTTTTGCCTATTCCTATGTGATGCAATATATATGTAATATATAATGGGCGACTCGAGATAAGCTATTTCGAGATAAGCTATTGGGGGATAGAAATACGGTATATATGATCTAGAGTAGTAGCAAAAAAGATTCCGATATGCTTTTTTGTAAAAAAAAAAGGATAGAAAGAATTCAAACCATTCTTGTTTTATTCTTATGGAAAGACATTTATCATTAACGATAACCATTTATGAGACAATCGGGCATTAAAGATGACAAATCCATGGCTTAAATTGCCGAAATTTTTGACTTCCGTAACGAGCAAAGTAATGAGAAAGCTGACCGNNNGCATTAAAGATGACAAATCCATGGCTTAAATTGCCGAAATTTTTGACTTCCGTAACGAGCAAAGTAATGAGAAAGCTGACCGCTGTCGTACTACGTAAAATTTTCGTTACAACTCTTATACGAGACATAATTTTAGGAACTCTTATAAGTTTGAGTTGTTGGTGGAGTGGGAGAACATGTCCACCTCCACCCAGGGATACTATATATATCATTGCGGAACTTACGGAAGAAAGCAATGGCTCAGAATCATCCTCATCTGAATCCTCGCTCGAAATTTTGCGTCAAGAACTTGACGTTTCTTCCGTAGTGGAAGACGAGTCAGGTTTGGAAGTTCTGCCGCATGGCACTGAGTTAACGGATGAGGATACCGAGGAGGACGAGCCAGGTTTCGAAGTTCTCCCGCATGGCACTGAGTTAACGGATCAAAAGATCCAGTTCTTCAAGTATAAAGCGGAATTGTGCAAACAATTCCCTACTCGGGCAATGCCTGTGGATACTGAGGATTGGATTATTCATGAAAATTCAACTTATGATTGTGATGAGGTAACTCATGATCAGTTAACTCATGATGAGGTAACTCATGATCAGTTAACTCATGATGAGGTAACTCATGATGAGGTAACTCATGATCAGTTAACTCATGATCAGGTAACTGAGAAGGCTCCTTCTGTTCTCACAGAAGGTCCTTCGCAAGTCAGTGGCTCTATGGAACAAGAGCGGATCAGTCCGCCTCCGCGGCGCCTGATTCAAGGTTCTTCTTCCCGTGACACCGCGTCCCCGCTTCGGACGAATTTGCCCGATCGAAGAAGCGTGGACGGAGGGTCTCTTGCCCGTACCAGTGTTCCAAATTCCACGGGCAAGACCAAGAAACCGGTGCTTGTGAAAAACAAGGGGTTGGAACAAGAGACGATCCGTCCGTCTCCCTCTCCTCTGCGCCTGACTGATGGGGAACCTTCCCGGACGCCATCGGGGAATCGAGCGCGACAGGAAAAAACAAGATGGATCCCTTGAGGCAAGAGATCGAGAAATAGAAAGTCTCTCCTCTGCGCCTCACTGCCGGGAACCTTCCCGGAAGCGCTTCATTGAAAGAGGAGAATCGAGCGGGACAGGGCAGCAGAAGATCCGACCAGACTCCCATTTTCTGGAATCTAAGATTCCGGATTCTGGCGACTCGACCAACCCAAATGGTTCATGATATTTCCAAAAAGGGAGAGCGGGAAGGTAAGCAAGGTTCGTTTTGAATTCAAAAAGGATAGAAAGAGCATCAGGTAGAAATAGAAAGAATTCGCATCAGGTGCAACATGGACCGAGGACCCTAACATGAGAAATAAAAAAGAAACCATATACAAACAAAGGGATATTCGATGTTTACCAATTTTTTGACTTCGCTAACAAAACAAAGAAAATAAGCGAAGTCATCCGCCAACTTACTGCCAACTTACTGTTGTTATTATGGGTTGGTGGGGTGGAAAAACCAACCCACCAGCACCACCGGATCCCATATCCGTCGTTTCTGAACTTGAACTTACGGAAGAAAGCGCGGAATCATCAGAATCCTCGCTTTCTTCCGTATCCGTAGTGGAAGACCAGGATGCCACATTTGATCAGTTGACCGATCAAATGCCAACTTGGGGTTGGATTACTAATCCAACTTTTGATCAGGTAACTGATCATGAAGGAACGGATGATGAGATAACGGAGAACGCTCCGTCTGTTCTCACAGAAGGTACTTCGCAAGTCAGTGGCTCTATGGAACAAGAGCGGGTCGGTCCGTCTCCTCTGCGCCTCACTGCCGGTTCTTCTTCCCGGGACACCGAAGCGACGTCTCCGCTTCGGGCGGATTTGCCCGATAGGAGAAGCGTGAACCGAGGGGCTCTTCCCCGTACCAGTGTTGGCTTAAGTCCAAATTCCCTTCCCAACACGCGCAAGAAATCCGTGAACAAGGGTTTGGAACAAGGGCCGATCCGTCCGTCTCCTTCTCCTCTGCGCCTCACTGACGGGGAACCTTCCCGGAAGCGCTCGGGGAACCTTCCCGGAAGCGCTCGGGGAATCGAGCGCGACAGGAAAAAGGAAAAGGGCTCTGCCAGAGTAAGTAGACTAATGAAACGAACTAAAAAAAAAAAAACAGAAAAAGTAAGGAAGGAAGAGCCCCTCTGTTAGTATTATTTAATGGCTAGAAGACGGATCTTGTGTATGCTCAAAGGAGGATTCTAGAATCCTGAGGAATCTAAGATGTGAATAGTTGGTTTATACTATGAAACAAATGTATATACTAGATATTGAGAGATTTTCTATGAACCACCCATCCATTTTATTTCCTATCTCACTAGGAATTTCAATGAGGATTCCAATAGAAGTCCTTCCGTTTTGTCTGTGACGAATGAATAAACAGATGAAATCAAGCATATAGAAGAGAAAGAAAGGGCGCAGAATTGAAAGCATGGTTCAAAACAAAGAAATGCAAGAACGAGAGTCGGATCATTGATAGTGATAAAGACTCCACGGATAGGAACTAAAAACGAGATCTCGAAGTTGTTCTGCTGGTTCAATCCTAGCATTACTTAAAGACAAAGTTTTTAGTGACTTCAATCGTATGGATCTTAGTAATCGATCCTAAGCATACGTTAGAATGGTGGATTGATTCTATCATTAACCATTTATGAAGTGCGAGGCACTTATCATGAATCCATTGATTTCTGCCGCGTCCGTTATTGCTGCTGGATTGGCTGTAGGGCTTGCTTCTATTGGACCCGGAGTTGGTCAAGGTACTGCTGCGGGCCAAGCCGTAGAAGGGATCGCCAGACAACCAGAGGCAGAGGGTAAAATACGAGGTACTTTATTGCTTAGTCTAGCTTTTATGGAAGCTTTAACAATTTATGGACTGGTCGTGGCATTAGCACTTTTATTTGCGAATCCCTTTATTTAATCCTATCAATAAAAAAAAAAGTTTTTTTTCTGATTTTCTTGCTGCGAACTTGCCACTTTCTTCTTTACCCGCTCTTAAACCCTTTTTGATTGGTTTTTAGAAAGCGTTGCAGCAGGAGGGATTTCACAATTGACACGAAAGCTCGGCCAAATTATAAGAATAATAAGTCATTTTCTTTTTTATTATTGGGAACTTCCATTGAATTAAAATAATAATGAAAAATTTCCCAATTCCATATTCAATAATCCAATCTCGTTCGAAATAAATAAGGAAATTCATCCAAAATCCATCCAAAAAGGGACGAAGTGATACAAAACGAATTCTGTTTGATTTTGTTATAGTCCTATCTATCAGAGGAGATCCTATGAAAAATGTAACCAATTCTTTCGTTTTATTGGGTTACTGGCCAGCCGCCGGGAGTTTCGGGTTCAATACCGATATTTTTGCAACAAATCCAATAAATCTAAGTGTAGTACTTGGTGTATTGATCTTTTTTGGAAAGGGAGTGTGTGCGAGTTGTTTATTTCAAAAATAGGTTGGATCCAACCAACTGCACTTTCGTTTGTTTTTCTTTCTGCCCAGGAAAGAAAAAAGAAAGGTGCACGATCTCGCGAATTACTT